CTAAAAGAAGATAAAATAATACGAGATTGTATCAAGAATTATATACAAAAAACCTCCGGTGTCGAGGGAATTGGACGAATAAAGATTAAAAAAAGAATCGATCTGATTCAAGTCATAATCTATATGGGACTTCCAACGTTATTAATGGAGGGTAAGCCTCGAAGAATCGAAGAATTACAGACTAATGTGCAAAAAAAACTTAATTGTGTGACCCGAAAAATTAACATTACAATTACAAGAATTCCAAATGCTTATAGCGACCCTAATATTCTTGCAGAATTTATAGCTGGACAATTAAAGAATAGAATTTCGTTTAGGAAAGCAATCAAAAAAGCTATTGAATTAGCTGAACAGGCAGGTACAAAAGGAGTTCAAGTACAAATTGCGGGACGTATCGACGGAAAAGAAATTGCACGTGTCGAATGGATTAGAGAAGGTAGGGTTCCTCTACAAACCATTCGAGCTAAAATTGATTATTGTTCCTATCCAGTTCGAACTATTTATGGGGTATTAGGGATCAAAGTTTGGATATTTCTAAACAACGACTAATTTACTTTTCCTTATTTTTAGCGTTCCATCTTTTGATAAAAAAAAAATGACGAATTCTTATTACATTTTTATTCCCAAAAAAGAAATGACAAATTTTATAAGATTGAATTGAATAAAAAAATTGATTAATCATTTTATAGTGAAGGAGTTGCTATGCTTAGTGTGTGACTCGTTGGTTTTTTTTAGAGTGGTTAAATTTCTACAAGAATTCGTAGAATTAATTACTAAAGAATTAATAACCTACTCATCGCTTACCATTATCTGGATATAACGAACCGCGGAAAATAGAAAATCAAAATAAAGATCTATGTGGTGATATAATTATAGCAACTGAAATAAAAAAGAATCTGATTATTAGTTGTAAAGCAATAAGAATATACAGATAAATGAAGGGGTGAAAGAAAGATAGAAAAAAAGATATCAATGATATAGAATTCTACTATGTAAAGGTCTATGGGTCATTTTATAAAAGGTAGTGTAATAAAGCATCAATATTCTAAATTCATCCATATATGGATGAATATATTCCTAGAATAGACAAATCAAGAGCTGCGAATCAATAAAACTGAGAAGGTTGATTCAACAAAAAAGAATAAAATAAATAAGAAAATTTTATGAAAATAAAATCTTATTAATATTAAAGAGGCTCCATTGTAGAATTTAGACCTAACCATAAATCGAAAAGCGATGGGAACGATGGAACCTGTGAATACCTAAGATTATATTAAATTTCATAATCTTACTGATTCATTAGATGGGATGGCGGACGGAACTAAGAATTCGTTATTTTTTGAGGAGTTGTGGACTAACCCAACATTACATCTTAAATTTCTAATGAAAGAGTAAATATTCGCCCGCGAAAATGTGGATTTTTTTGAATTTAGAAATTTTTGCCAATATGATAAAAAAAAAAAACAAATTATGGATTCGTTAGAACCTTATATCAAAACAACATTATCTAGTTAGATATGGATAGCAAAAATGGTCTATAAAGAATCCATATTTGGTTCTATATCAAAGCAAGATATAAAAATTTCTAATAGATAAAATAAATTCTATGAAATGTCAAAAAATACCGCGATTGTATTCTATTTTAAATTTAATTTAATATTGTAATTTAAAATTAAATTTTTTTGGTTAAATATTTTTGAATCGATTTATTCGCGAGGAGCCGTATGAGGTGAAAATCTCATGTACGGTTCTGTAATAGAGATGGAATTGAGAAATAACCATCAACTATAACCCCAAAAGAACCAGATTCCGTAAACAACATCGAGGAAGAATGAAAGGAAAAGCCTATCGAGGTAATACAATTTCCTTCGGAAAATATGCTCTTCAGGCACTTGAGCCCGCTTGGATCACATCTAGACAAATAGAAGCAGGGCGACGGGCAATGTCACGAAATGTTCGCCGAGGTGGGAAAATATGGGTACGCATATTTCCAGACAAACCTGTTACAGTAAGACCTACCGAAACGCGTATGGGTTCGGGAAAAGGATCTCCCGAATATTGGGTAGCTGTCGTTAAACCCGGCAAAATACTTTATGAAATGGGAGGGGTCCCAGAAAATATAGCTAGAAAGGCTATTTCAATAGCGGCATCCAAAATGCCTATACGAACTCAATTCATTCTTTCAGAATAATCATTAGAACGAAATAGGTCTTTAGTATGAAAAAAATGGTAATTGTTGGTTTCTTTTTTTTTTTTTGAACACAGAATATTTTTTTTACTTCAACTTTTTGACTGAAAGATAGAAAAAAATGATATGATTCAACCTCAAACCTATTTAAATGTAGCCGATAATAGCGGAGCCCGCGAATTGATGTGTATTCGAATCATAGGAGCTAGTAATCGACGGTATGCTTATATTGGTGACATTGTTGTTGCTGTAATCAAAAAAGCAGTACCAAATTCATCTGTAGAAAGATCTGAAGTGATCAGGGCTGTAATTGTACGTACTTGTAAAGAACTAAAACGTAGTAATGGTATAATAATAAAGTATGATGATAATGCGGCGGTTCTCATTGATAAAGAAGGAAATCCAAAAGGAACTCGAATTTTTTCCGCAATAGCTCGAGAATTGAGACAGTTAAATTTCACTAAAATAGTTTCATTAGCACCCGAGGTATTATAATACGAGATCGTGATATAGATATATTATTTAGGACTGGAATGAATAGGAAGGAAATCTATTTGAATATATATTTGAATAGAAGTGAAATAGATTCATAAATATATTAGATCTCACATATATACCTTATATACTTGTATATACTTGTGTAATCATTATTCTATAATTTTCTATATTTATATTAAGATTATTATTATAAATATGAAACGTATACATATTGATAAGTTATTAGAAATAGTAAGTCATTATATTAATTAATAACTATTTTTAAAACGAAATTAAGAATAATAATAATAGATCAAAAAAAAAAAAGAAAAAGGAATCAAATCTATATATATATATTATATATATATTCAATTCAATATATATATAGATAGATTCAAAATAAAAATTCGAATTCAGAATTCTATTTTTTTTTTTTTTATACTTTATACAAAAAAAAATAGAATTCTGAATTCGATATAATATTATCTATATAGTTTATAATAGGTCATTCATTCATTTTATTTCTATCTTTTTTTAGTTTTAGAATATTATATATTATAGATTTACATTATACTGATTAGACTAATTAGAATACTATTTTATATCTATATATATATAGAGTATTATTATATTCTCATATTCAATATTAGATATTTTATTGAATCAAAAAAAAAAAAAACAAAAAACAGGAGCACGTTTATTATATCGAAAGTAAGGAGCAATAATCTATCGTGGGTAAAGATACTATCGCTGATATGCTAACTTTGATACGCAATGCTGACATGAATAGAAAAAGAACGGTTCAAATACCACTTACTAATATCACCGAAAACATTGTGAAAATACTTTTACGAGAGGGTTTTGTTGAAAACGTTAGAAAACATCGAGAAAACAACAAATACTTTTTAGTTTTAACTCTACGGTATAGAAGAAATAGGAAAGAATCGTATAAAACTTTTTTAAATTTAAAAAGGATCAGTACACCTGGTCTACGAATCTATTCTAACTATCAACAAATTCCGAGAGTTTTAGGAGGAATGGGGATTGTAATTCTTTCTACTTCTAGGGGTATAATGACAGATCGAGAGGCTCGATTAGAAAGAATCGGCGGCGAAGTTTTATGTTATATATGGTAATGGTAAATTTGCCGATATCCGATTTCTATGAAAAAATTATATACATTATTGTAAATGGAGTAGAGAAAAAATGGATTTCTACTATTACTCCTGATACCTTAGTGAATGTGTGAAGAGGATTTAACTAGAATAGCAATAAAAATTCATGAAGATTAAATTACTGAATAACTTCTGAGGGTATGTTCCAGGTTGCTTTAGAGAAATAGAATTTAAATAAGATTCTAGGCTATGTTTACAAAAAAATTGGACGTACTTAATGTATACGACCGGTAAAGGAGAAAAAGGAAGTATAAGTCACTTAATTTAATTTTTTAACTTTACTTTAACATGTTTTTTAGGAAGCACAATTCTAAGTTAAAAATGTAAGGAAAACCTATTTTCTTCCAATATATAGATTTGGCATTAAATTTTAGTTAAGGAGTTAAATTAAAAATATGAAAGTAGGAGCCTCTGTTCGTAAAATTTGTGAAAAATGTCGATTGATACGCAGGCGAGGTCGAATTATAGTAATTTGTTCCAACCCAAAACATAAACAAAGACAAGGATAATATTTTAACAAAATGAAGGGCTTTCTATTAAAAAGAAAGTACCAAATGTACAAATAAAAAAAATGATATTAAAATTCAAATAAAAAATCTTATTAATATTCCATTTTCTTAAATAGTAAACAAAAAAAATCTAAAAATTTAGATTCTATATTAGAATTTAGTTGATAGTTATAAGTATTCTAATTATTGCTTGATTTCAAAAATTGTATTCTATATTAATCGAATTATAGAATACAATAGAATAACTAGTTAAACAAGAGTAAAGAATTCTTTTTTGATAGGAAATGGATATATCCATATATTTCAGACTTATATTTTTAAAAATAAAAAAAATGGCAAAATCTATACCAAAAATTGGTTCACGTAAAAATGGACGTATTGATTCGCGTAAACACCCTCGTAAAATACCAAAGGGAGTTATTTATGTTCAAGCTAGTTTCAACAATACCATTGTGACTGTTACAGATGTACGAGGTCGGGTGATTTCTTGGTCCTCTGCCGGTTCGTGTGGATTCAAGGGTACACGAAGGGGGACACCATTTGCCGCTCAAACCGCAGCAGCAAATGCTATTCAAACGGTAGTAGATCAAGGCATGCAACGAGCAGAAGTCATAATAAAAGGTCCCGGTCTAGGAAGAGATGCGGCATTAA